AGTGTTGTGCCTGACTAAAGGATTATCGTGATAGGATAAATTATGTAATTCAATTACCATCACTATATTACACTTAATAGAATTAAACTATTCCTAGAAACTTCAAAGATTTCGGTGCATCATACACTAAAATGTATTTAAATTAGAAAAGTAAGCTAAATTAAGCTAATGGGTTCATACCCCATTAATAGAGGAAACCTCTCTTCTCTAATGACTCATAATTCATTAAAAATCTTATTTATAATCACATTATTAAGTGGATTATTAATTACAATTTCATCAAATTCCTGATTAAGAGCCTGAATAGGTTTAGAAATTAATTTATTATCATTTATTCCCCTAATATCTAATAATAATAATATTTTTACAACGGAAGCAGCCTTAAAATATTTCCTAGTTCAAGCATTAGCATCCTCAGCCTTATTATTTATTATTCTTTCAAAATCCCTAATTGAAAGAATTTTTATAATTTTTAATTCTTACTTTACAAGAATCATAATTTCAACCCCCCTGTTGATAAAAAGAGGTGCAGCCCCCATGCATTGATGATTCCCTAGAGTAATAGAAGGTTTAAGATGAAATAATTGTTTTATTTTAATAACTATTCAGAAAGTGGCCCCCCTAATACTAATTTCGTATACAATTAATTTTAGAATTTTTATAACTTCAATTATTATTATATCAGTTATAATTGGTACTATTGGAGGTTATAATCAAACATCTATTCGAAAAATTTTAACTTACTCTTCTATTAATCATATAGGATGAATACTAACAGCAATATTAATAGGAGAAAATATATGAATTTTATATTTTATGATTTATTCACTATTAACTTTAACAATTATTATGATTGTTATTCCTATACAAATTTCATTTGTTAATCAAACCTTCTTAATTGGTAATAATAATAAAGTTATAAAATTTCTTTTATTTTCATCTTTATTATCCCTAGGAGGTCTACCCCCATTTTTAGGATTTTTACCAAAATGAATAATTATTCAATATATATTAGTTAACTGATCAACTACAATTATTTCTATCATAGTAATTTCATCATTAATTACACTTTATTACTATCTACGAATTTCATACTCAGCATTTATTATTTTAAGAGAAGAACCATCCTGAAATTTTAAAGGAAATGAAAATTCGAGAATCATAATTATCTCTTTTTTTTTTATATCCTTCTCAATATTAGGGCTAATTATTTCTACAATTTTTATTAATATTTCTTAACCTTTAGTATTTAAGGCTTTAAGTTAATAAAACTAATATCCTTCAAAGCTATAAATAAAGAGGTTTCTTTAAGCCTTAGTAGTTATTCTACTCCTATAGAATTGCATTCTATAATCATTTTATGAATATAAAGCTAAGTTCTTTAATAGTAGAAGAGTTTAACTCCTTAAAAGATTTACAATCCTTCACCTATATCTCAGTCATCCTACTAATTATTGAAACGATGATTATTTTCTACAAATCATAAAGATATTGGAACCTTATATTTTATTTTCGGAGCATGAGCAGGAATAGTAGGAACTTCTCTAAGTATACTTATTCGAGCAGAATTAAATCAACCAGGCTCATTAATTGGAGATGATCAAATTTATAATGTTATTGTTACTGCTCATGCATTTGTTATAATCTTCTTTATAGTTATACCAATTTTAATTGGAGGATTTGGTAATTGATTAGTTCCATTAATACTTGGAGCTCCCGATATAGCCTTCCCCCGAATAAATAATATAAGATTTTGATTATTACCTCCCTCATTAACTTTATTATTAGCAAGTAGTATAGTAGAAAGAGGTGTTGGTACTGGTTGAACAGTTTATCCCCCATTAGCTAGAAGTATTGCTCATGCAGGAGCTTCAGTTGATTTAGCTATTTTCTCCTTACATTTAGCAGGAGTTTCATCTATTCTAGGAGCAGTAAATTTTATTTCAACTATTATTAATATAAAACCTATTAGTATAAAACCAGAACGAATTCCCCTATTTGTTTGATCAGTAGGAATTACTGCTTTATTACTCCTTTTATCTTTACCTGTTCTTGCAGGTGCAATTACTATACTCTTAACTGATCGAAACTTAAATACTTCATTTTTTGATCCAGCGGGAGGTGGAGATCCAATTCTTTATCAACACTTATTTTGATTTTTTGGACATCCAGAAGTATATATTTTAATTCTTCCAGGATTCGGAATAATTTCTCATATTATTTGTCATGAGAGAGGAAAAAAAGAAGCCTTTGGTAATTTAGGAATAATTTTTGCAATATTAGCTATTGGATTATTAGGTTTTGTTGTTTGAGCACATCATATATTTACAGTCGGTATAGATGTTGATACTCGAGCTTACTTTACATCAGCAACAATAATTATTGCAGTACCTACAGGCATTAAAATTTTTAGATGACTATCAACAGTATACGGATCACAATTAACCTATAGAGCTCCTTGTCTTTGATCTTTAGGATTTGTATTTTTATTTACAGTTGGAGGATTAACAGGTGTTGTTTTAGCCAATTCATCAATTGATATTGTCCTTCATGACACTTATTATGTAGTTGCACACTTTCATTATGTCTTATCTATAGGAGCAGTATTTGCTATTATAGCCGGATTTATTCAATGATATCCTTTATTCACTGGACTTTCAATAAATCCTAAATGATTAAAAATTCAATTTATAATTATATTTTTAGGTGTAAACCTAACATTTTTCCCACAACACTTTTTAGGACTAGCAGGTATACCACGACGATATTCTGATTATCCAGATGCTTATACAGCATGAAATGTTGTTTCATCTATTGGATCAATAATTTCATTTGTAGGAGTAGTAATATTTATCTTTATTATATGAGAAAGTATATCTACTAATCGACATCTACTATTTCCTACTCAAACAAGTAATTCAATTGAATGATTCCAAAATACTCCACCAGCAGAACATAGTTATTCAGAATTACCTACTATTATATATTAATTTCTAATATGGCAGATTAGTGCAATGGATTTAAGCTCCATGTATAAAGATTTACCTTTTATTAGAAATTAATGACAACATGAGCTAATATAAATCTTCAAGATAGAGCATCTCCTATTATAGAACAATTAATTTATTTTCATGATCATGCACTTATAATCATTATTATAATTTTAATAATTGTCACTTATATAATAATTATATTAACTAGTAATATATTTACCAATCGATTCTTATTAGAAGGTCAATTAATTGAAGTTGCCTGAACTATTGCACCTGCAATTATCTTAATCTTTATTGCCATTCCATCTTTACGCCTTTTATATTTAATAGACGAAATTAATAATCCTGTAGTTACTTTAAAAACTATTGGTCATCAATGATATTGAAGTTATGAATATTCAGACTTTTTGAAGGTAGAATTTGATTCTTATATAATTCCAACAAATGAAATAAATAATAATAATTTTCGTTTATTAGATGTAGATAATCGAGCAGCATTACCTATAAATACTTTTATTCGAATTATTATTACAGCTACAGACGTCTTACATTCATGAACTGTCCCAAGATTAGGAATTAAAGCAGATGCAACCCCTGGTCGCCTAAATCAAACTAGATTTTTAATTAGACGACCAGGATTATTTTATGGACAATGTTCAGAAATTTGTGGTGCCAATCACAGCTTTATACCTATTGTAATTGAAAGTATTTCTACTAATAAATTTATTGATTGAATTTCTAATATAAAGGAATACATCAGATGACTGAAAGCAAGTAATGGTCTCTTAAACCAAAAGATAGTAAATTAGCAATTACTTCTGATGACGAAGAATTAGTTAATTCATAACACTAGATTGTCAAGCTAAAATTATCATTATTGATATTCTTCTATTCCACAAATAATACCTTTAAGCTGATTAACACTTTATATATTTTTTATTAGAACACTACTAATTTTTTCATTAATTAATTATTATTCATTTATTCCATCCTCCTTTTCCTCTAAAAAAAGATTATTATCTAAAACATTAAACTGAAAATGATAACAAATTTATTCTCAGTTTTTGATCCATCAACAAGAATTTATAATTTTTCCTTAAATTGAATCAGAACATTATTAGGATTAATAATTATCCCTTGTTCTATTTGGTTGATTCCTTCACGACACTTTATATTATGAAATAATATTATATTAAATCTTCATAAAGAATTCAAAACATTAATTGGTTATAAAAATATTAATAAAGGAAGAACTTTTATTTTTATTTCATTATTTTCGATTATTATATTCAATAATTTTTTAGGATTATTTCCCTATGTATTTACAAGAACAAGACATATAATTATAACATTATCTTTAGCTTTACCATTATGATTCAGATTCATAATTTTTGGATGAATTAATAATACACAACATATATTTGCACACCTTGTTCCTCAAGGTACACCTCCTATTTTAATACCATTTATAGTTTGTATTGAAACAATTAGTAATATAATTCGACCAGGAACTTTAGCAGTTCGATTGGCAGCTAATATAATTGCAGGCCATTTACTTTTAACTCTTCTAGGTAATACTGGACCCTCCTTATCTACCTCAATTTTAATAATTTTAATTGTTACTCAAATTGCATTATTAGTTCTAGAATCTGCTGTAGCCATTATTCAATCATATGTATTTGCAGTTTTAAGAACTCTTTACTCTAGAGAAGTTAATTAATGACAAGACACAGAAATCATCCTTTTCATTTAGTGGATAAAAGACCGTGACCTCTAACAGGAGCTTTAGGAGCTCTTATTATAATAACAGGATTAATTAAATGATTTCATTTATATAATAATCAACTAATATTCATCGGAATAATAATTATAATTCTTACAATAATTCAGTGATGACGAGATATTGTACGAGAAGGTACTTATCAAGGTCTACATACTAAATTTGTAACAAAAGGATTACGATGAGGAATAATTTTATTTATTATTTCTGAAGTATTCTTCTTTATTTCATTTTTCTGAGCTTTCTTTCATAGAAGATTATCTCCCACTATTGAAATTGGATCTTTATGACCACCCATAGGAGTAGAACCTTTTAATCCTTTACAAATCCCTTTACTTAATACAGCCATTCTACTTTCATCAGGAGTTACAGTAACTTGAGCTCATCATGGATTACTAGAAAATAATTATAGACAAGCTCTTCAAGGATTATTCCTTACTGTTATTTTAGGATTTTACTTTACTGCTTTACAAGCTTATGAATATATTGAAGCACCTTTTACAATTGCCGATTCAGTCTATGGATCTACCTTTTTTATAGCAACTGGGTTTCATGGCCTACATGTTATTATTGGAACTTCATTCCTATTAACATGTTTACTACGTCATTTATACTTACATTTCTCTTCAAATCATCATTTTGGTTTTGAAGCAGCTGCTTGATACTGACATTTTGTTGATGTAGTTTGATTATTCTTATATATTTCAATTTATTGATGAGGTAGATAATTATTTATCTAATATATTAGTATATTTGACTTCCAATCAGAAAGTTTGTTTATAAACAAGATAAATAATTTATATTATGCTTTCTATTACTTTATTTATCATATTTCTTTCAAGAATTGTTATAATATTAGCCAATATTCTATCAAAAAAATCTATTGAAGATCGTGAAAAATCTTCACCTTTTGAATGTGGATTTGATCCAAAAAACTCAGCACGTCTTCCTTTCTCTTTACGATTCTTCTTAATTGCAGTAATTTTTCTCATTTTTGATGTAGAAATCGCTTTATTATTACCTATAACAATTATTATATTATCTTCTAATTTAAAGTCATGATTTATGATTAGATTTACCTTTCTTATTATCTTACTAATTGGTTTATATCATGAATGGAATCAGGGATCTCTTGAGTGAGCCGCATAGGATAATAGTTAATTATAACATTTGATTTGCACTCAGAAAGTATTGAATTTAATCAATTTATCTTGAATATGAAGCAACTTTGCAATTAGTTTCGACCTAATTTTATGATATTAATTTATCCTTATTCTTATTAATTGAAACCAAAATAGAGGTATATTACTGTTAATAATATAATTGAATTATATATTCCAATTAAGGAAATATGAAGACCGAATGTAAGCTGCTAACTTAACATTCTAGCGGTTTAATTCCGTTTATATTTCTAGTTTATGTAGTTTAAATAAAAACATTACACTTTCACTGTAAAAATATTATAATTATATATAATCATAAAATTTATTTAAAGATTAAAATAATCACCCTAACATCTTCAATGTTATACTCTCATTAAGCTATTTAAATAGTATATAATTAATATTAATATAATTACAATAAATCATATGACAAAAAACATCAAAAATAATTTCAAATTATTATATTGTCACCATTGATTAACCTTTCTTAAAATTATAAAAATTTTATATAAACCTTGACCCCCGAAATATTCATTTCAACCACCATCAAATGATTTTAATGAATTATATCCTATAATTATAGGATGGTATACTACACCATAAGTAGATAAATAAGGTATATATCATATCGACCCTAAAAAAATTACAGTATCAAGAATTCTTAAAGACATTAACGCTTTACCTAAATTAGACTTAGCTAATTCATATCCTATTAATCCTCCTATTACTCTAACTATAATTACTAATAATTTTAAAAATAAAGGTAGACAAATTAAAGAAGGAGTAGGAAAAATAATTCATCTTATTATTGATCCTCCTAAAATGACTATTATTAATAAACCTATTATTCCAAAAATTATATTTTTATTCTCTTCACCTATAAAGTAAAAAGTTGTTAAATTAAAATCACCACATAATGTATAATAAAATAATCGAAAGGAATAACAAACAGTTAAACCAGTAGAAAAATAAAACAAGAAAAAACCAAAAATATTTAAATAATTTAATGATACCATTTCTAAAATTAAATCCTTTGAATAAAATCCAGCTATAAAGGGTATTCCACATAAGGCAAAATTTGAAATTATTAAACAAGAAGAAGTTAAAGGCATTTGAAAAGATAAATTACCTATATATCGAATATCCTGAGAATCCCTTATAGAATGAATTACTACTCCTGCACATATAAATAATAAGGCTTTAAATAAAGCATGAGTTAGTAAATGAAAAAAAGCTAACCCTGCAAATCCTACTGATAAAATTCTTATTATTAAACCAAGTTGACTTAATGTAGAAAGAGCAATAATTTTCCTTAAATCATATTCAAAATTAGCTCCTAATCCAGCTATAAATATTGTTAAACCTGAAATTAATAAAAGAAATGTATTAAGTGTATATCTAAAAGAAGAACTAAATCGAATTAATAAATATACACCAGCAGTCACTAAAGTAGAAGAGTGTACTAAAGCTGATACTGGTGTAGGTGCTGCTATAGCAGCAGGTAATCATGAAGAAAAAGGAATTTGAGCACTCTTTGTTATTCTAGCCAAAACTACTAAAGACGAGATTATTCTTATCTCAATACTTCCTCTTATACACTCCAAATAATAAATATAATTCCATCTACCATAATTTAATATTCAAGCAATAGCTATTAATAATGCAACATCACCAATTCGATTAGATAAAGCAGTTAATATTCCAGCATTATAAGATTTTACATTCTGATAATAAATTACTAAACAATAAGATACTAAACCTAATCCATCCCATCCTAATAAAATTCTAACTATATTAGGACTAATAATTAAAAATATTATTGATATAACAAATAACAAAACCAAATAAATAAAACGATTTATATTATAATCCCCATGTATATAATCGTCTCTATATAAAATTACTAAAGAAGAAATAAAAAAAACAAATCTTATAAATGTTAATGACATTCAATCAAACAAAAAAGTTATAACAATTCTTCTTGAATTTATCATTACAACTTCCCATTCAATAAAATAAATTAAATCATTCATAATAAAAAAGAAACCTATAATAAATAATATTAAACTACTAAAAAAAAGAAAGAAAAATCTAATAAAACAAATAGATATAAATTTCATAACTCAAGGTATAAATATACATCATTGATACCACAAATCAAAATTTTAATTTTAAACTACTTAAGTTATAATCAAAGAACTAAATATTCTCCCCTTAAAATCAATAAATTTAAAGGTAATCAATGAAGAAACAAAAGTAAATATTCACGTGTATAACCCAATGAACAAGAATAAAGACCGGAATAAATTTGACCATGTTGTCTATATGAAAATATATATAAGGTATAAGCAGCACTAAAAAAAGATAAAAAAATTAATCCTAATATTGTTAATAAAGATCATCTTACTAAACTATTCAATAAACTAATTTCACCTAATAAATTAATTGAGGGAGGGGCAGCTATATTACAAGAACTTAATAAAAATCATCATAAAGCTATTCTTGGTATAAAATTCATTAAACCTTTATTAATTAATAATCTACGACTCCCTAAACGTTCATAAGTAATATTAGCTAAACAAAAAAGCCCCGAAGAACAAAGACCGTGAGCAATTATTAATGTATATGACCCACAATATCCTCAATATATTAGTGTTATTAACCCACCAATTACAATTCCCATATGAGCTACTGATGAATAAGCAATTAAAGACTTTAAGTCAGTCTGACGTATACAAATTAATCTTACTAAAGTTCCCCCCACCAATCTAATCGAAATTCAAAGATAATTAAATTTTATACCTAATAATAATAATATATTAAATACACGTAGTAATCCATAACCACCTAACTTTAATAAAATTCCTGCTAGAATCATTGAACCTCTTACAGGAGCCTCAACATGTGCCTTAGGTAATCATAAATGAACCATAAACATTGGTATTTTAACTAAAAAAGCAATAATTATTCTTAAATAAAAAAATGTTTCTCTTATATTAATAATATTTATTAACGAAAAACTTAAATTATTTCTATTATAAATATATATAATTCCTACCAATAAAGGTAAAGAAGCTAGTAAGGTATAAAACAATAAATAAATACCAGCCTGCAACCGTTCAGGCTGATACCCTCAACCCAAAATTAAAAATAAAGTAGGAATTAATCTTCTTTCAAAAAATAAATAAAAAGAAAATAAATTTAATCTTCTAAATGTACATAGTAACATTATTAATAATAAAATAATTATTAACAAAAAAAAATTATCGAAATAATTATTTCGATAAATTGATTCACTAGCAGTGATTATTAAAACACAAATTCATATTCTTAATAAAATTAATCCATATGAAATATAATCACAGCCAAATATATAACTTAATCCACCTCAACAAAAAAAATAAGGAAATATAAAAAAATATAAAAAAGATAGTATAAAAATAAAACATTGAATAATTCATCAATTAAATTTCTTAAAACATAAAGGAATTAAAAACAATAAAAAAAAAATATATTTTAACATTGTAATATTCTATAAACATTAAAAAAATCTCTTCCATAACCACGAATTATTGAAACTAAAATAGATAAGCCTAAAGCCCCCTCACAGACCGAAAAAGTTAAAAAAATTATTCTAAAATAAAGTTCATAATTAAATAACATCAAATATTTATACAAGATTAAATATAAGATTAATACAATAAATTCTAATCTTAATAAAGTGACTAATAAATGTTTACGATTAGAGGAAAAAACCCAAATTCCACAAAAAAAACATATAAAAGTGTATAAATATATTATCATTAATAGTTTTAATAATTTAATAAAAATATTGGTCTTGTAAACCAAAATTAAGGTTTCCTTTTAAAACTTCAAAGGAAAAGATAGATTCTTTATCATTAACTTCCAAAGTTAATATTTTATTAAACTATCCTATGATATCAAATTAATTTTAATTATTATTAGAATAATATTAAGAATTATATTTACACAAATAAATCATCCACTAGCAATAGGATTAATTTTATTAATTCAAACAATATTAATTTCAATAATTACAGGATTATTAACTCAATCATTTTGATTTTCATATATTCTATTCTTGATTTTCCTGGGGGGTATATTGGTTCTATTTATTTATGTAACAAGATTAGCTTCTAACGAAATATTTTTATTATCTACTAAATTAACAATTTCATCATTAATTATAGCATTATTATTAATTTTTATCCTCAAATCCTTTTTCCCTTCACTAATTAATCAAGAAACATTAAACTTCTTAGTTATAAATAATATAACTTCAATTCCTTTGATAAAATTATATAATAATCCTACAAGAATAATTACCATCTTATTAGCAACCTACTTATTCTTAACACTTATTGCAGTAGTTAAAATTACTAATATCTTTAAAGGACCCCTCCGACAAGCTAATTAATGAATAAACCTATACGAATTCAACATCCATTATTTAAAATTATTAATAATGCCTTAATCGATTTACCCTCACCTTCTAATATTAGAAGATGATGAAATTTTGGTTCATTATTAGGTCTATGTCTAGGTATACAAATTGCTACAGGAATCTTTCTAGCAATACATTATTGTCCTAATATTGAATTAGCCTTCTTTAGAATCAATCACATTTGTCGAGACGTAAATTATGGATGACTACTACGAACCCTTCACGCCAATGGAGCTTCAATATTCTTTGTATGTATTTATTTACATGTAGGACGAGGGATATATTATGGTTCTTATAAATTTACTCATACCTGATCTATTGGAGTCTTAATCTTATTTATTACTATAGCAACTGCATTTATAGGTTATGTGTTACCTTGAGGACAAATATCATTTTGAGGAGCAACCGTAATTACTAATTTACTTTCAGCTATTCCATATATAGGAACTGATCTAGTTCAGTGAGTATGAGGAGGATTTGCAGTAGATAATGCAACATTAAATCGATTCTTTACTTTTCATTTCCTTTTACCATTTATTATTATTGCAATAGTAATAATTCATTTATTATTTTTGCATCAAACAGGATCAAATAATCCTATAGGATTAAATAGTAATATTGATAAAATTCCTTTTCATCCCTACTTTTCAATTAAAGACACTTTTGGATTTATAATTCTAATAATATTTTTAACATTATTAACTTTAAAAGAACCTTACATTTTAGGAGATCCTGACAATTTTACACCAGCTAATCCTCTTGTAACACCAATTCATATTCAACCCGAATGATATTTTCTATTTGCTTATGCAATCCTCCGATCAATTCCCAATAAACTAGGGGGAGTAATTGCTTTAGCATTATCAATCGCCATTTTATTTATTATACCAATATATAATTCCAACTTCCGAGGAATACAATTTTATCCTATTAATCAAGTAATATTTTGAATTATAGTAAATACAGTTATTCTCCTTACCTGAATTGGAGCACGTCCAGTTGAAGACCCTTATATTACTACAGGTCAACTATTAACAATTTTATACTTTTTATATTATATTATTAATCCTATAATAACAAAAATTTGAGAAAATTTAATTAAATAATAAGTTAATTACTAAGACAGTATTATGTTTTGAAAGCATAATTAAGAGGTTACATTCCTCTATTAACTTTTATATAAACTACTTAATAATATTCACTAAAAAAAAATTGAAAATATAAAAACCTTAAATCCAAGAAAAAATAATAAATAATTTAATGATAAAGGCAAAAATCTTTTCCAAGCAAGAAATATTAATTTATCATAACGAAATCGAGGTAAAGTTCCTCGTACTCAAATAAATAAGAAAGAGATTAATCTCAATTTTAAGTAAAAAAATAGAGTATTAATATCATTCCCCAAAAAAATTACACAAAATAATATACTTATAAATAAAATTCTAGCATATTCAGCCAAAAAAATTAAAGCAAACCCTCCTCTTCTATATTCAACATTAAAACCAGAAACTAATTCAGATTCCCCTTCAGCAAAATCAAAAGGAGTCCGATTAGTTTCAGCTAAACAAGAAGTAAATCATGCTAATGATAATGGGAGTCTTATAAAAATTAATCATAAATAATTCTGATAATAATAAAAATTAATTAAATTATAACTTCCAATTAAAAAAACAAAGCTTAATAAAATTAAAGCCAAACTTACTTCATAAGAAATTGTTTGAGCTACAGCTCGAAGCCCTCCCAATAATGAATAATTAGAATTTGAAGATCAACCAGCAACCATAACAGTATAAACTCCTAAACTTGTACATCTTAAAAAAAATAGTAAACCTAATTCAAAGGAATATAAACCTCTTAAAAATGGAATAATTATTCAAATCAATAAAGAAAGAAAAAGTCTAAAAATAGGAGCAAAATAATAAGAAATATAATTAGAAACTAAAGGAAAAGTTTGTTCCCTAGTAAATAATTTAATTGCATCACTAAAAGGTTGAAAGATACCTAAAATTCCAACCTTATTAGGACCCTTACGAATATGGATATATCCTAAAACCTTACGTTCTAATAAAGTTAAAAAAGCTACTCCTACCAAAACACAAATTAATAGAACCACACTAACTAAAAATATAATAATTATTTCCAATACTATTTGTAATATTAATCACATTTATAGATTCTAAATCTAGTACACTTTTCTGCCAAAATAGTTATTAATAATATACATTAATCAAAAATTATTCTAAATATTTGGTCCTTTCGTACTAAAATATTATAATTTATATTAGATAGAAACCAACCTGGCTTACGCCGGTTTGAACTCAGATCATGTAAGAATTTAAAGGTCGAACAGACCTATTTTTCAAGCTTCTACACCTAAAATTTATCTTAATCCAACATCGAGGTCGCAATCTTTATTGTCGATATGAACTCTTAAAAAAAATTACGCTGTTATCCCTAAGGTAATTTAGTCTTTCAATCATTAATTATGGATCATATTAATATTAATCAATAAAAATATATAAAAAAAGTTACTTTTATCTTTCAATCACCCCAACTAAATAGTAATAATAATTATTAAAATTACAAACTATATAAATTTTTATTACTATAAAACTCTATAGGGTCTTCTCGTCCCAAAAAATTATTTAAGCTTTTTAACTTAAAGATTAAATTCTAAATTATTAAATTAAGATAGTTATTATTTCGTCCAACCATTCATTCCAGCCTCTAATTAAGAGACTAATGATTATGCTACCTTTGCACAGTCAGTATACTGCGGCCATTCATTAATCATTGGGCAGGTGATACTTCTTACATTAACAGGAAGAGATGTTTTTGTTAAACAGGCGAACAATTCATTTGCCTAATTCCTCAAAATAATCTTATAAAAAGAAATATTATAAATATAATTTATACTAATTTAATCATAATTTTAATTAATACTTCATTAATTAAAAATTTTTAGTAAAACATTAAAGAATTATAAAATTTTATAATAAAAAAATAATTTTATAACATATTCATAATGAAAATCACTTCTAAATCCACATCAATTTATGAACTATATTACTATAATTTTTTTTATAAAGAGCTTATCCCCTTTATAACTTAATCCAACTAAAACTTTATTTTTAAAAAAATTAATTAAAGAAAGAATTTAAATTAAATTTATTTCCTAAAAAACTAGATATATTCATTAACGATTAACATTTCATTCCCAACATATTATTATTAATATTTTTTCAACAATAACTAACATAATAAATTAGCTCTAAAGAAATCGAGAAAATTAATTTAAATAAATTTTATTGATTAACCCTGATACACAAGGTACAAAAATTAAATTTAACTTCAAACTTAATAAATATTAGATTTTTATTCTTTTTTTCCTTCACAGTACTATTCATTATAACTTATTATAATTAGATCTATAACAATTACACCAACAATTAAATGATTTCTTTAAAATATTTTTATAAATACAATATTTATAGTAAATTTATATTATCAAGTTATATCGAATTGCACGACCAAACTTTTAATGTAAATAAAATTCTTAACTTTTAAGATAACTTGATTATTCTAGCTACACCTTCCGGTACACCTACTTTGTTACGACTTATCTCACCTTAACTAGCGAGAGTGACGGGCGATATGTACACATTTTAGAGCTATAATTATATTAATAATCTTATTAATATTACTATTAAATCCACCTTCATATTAATTTTACAATTAATAATTCATATATAAATATATTGTAATCCATCTCCACTTAATTATAAGCTGCACCTTGACCTGAAATATTATAATATATTATATTAAGAAAATTCACCCTCATAAGATCTTCAAATAAACGGCGGTATACATACTAAAAAATTAAGTAAGGTCCAACGTGGATTATCGATAACGGGACAGATTCCTCTAAATAGACTAAAATACCGCCAAATTCTTTAAGTTTAAAGAACATAACTTATACTACTCAAGCTTCATTAATTTAAATCTAAAATAATAGGGTATCTAATCCTAGTCTCTTAATTTAGATTTCATAGATTCTTAACTTATAAACAACAAAATAAATTAATTAGATTTCACCCAAAATTAATTAAATATAATTAAATTATATTAATAACTATAAACTAATAACATTTACTAATATTTTATGTATAACCGCGAATGCTGGCACATATTTTATCAATACTTAATGAAAATAACTAATTCAAAACTAATTTAATTATTAATACTTAATACTGTAATCAATTTTTTATAATCATTTAGAAGTTATAAATTGCACAAACTTACATATAATATTTTCTCATAATAAATAAAATTAAGCAAGAATAAAACTCCTCAAAATTTATGAAACCTTGGTTGGATTAAAGGTTTAACTTATAAACTATACTCAATATAAAATATGTATATATATAAATGTACCCTACACAATTTTATAATTACAAAAACTATCAAATCCCCATTTCCAATAATTTCTTATCTTTTATATTATAATACTTAATTTAAATTAAATTCATAATACTCATAATATTTAATTTTCATCATTAAAATTTATTTAATATTAAACTTAAGATATTTAAATCTTAAATCAATTTTTATAATATATATTCATCTAATATATGATATTTAAATCTTAAATCAATTTTTATAATATATATTCATCTAATATATAATTTTTATACTAAATACTAATACAATATTCCAATAGTAATATTAATATAAATTTTTATACTAAATACTAATACAATATTCCAATAGTAATATTAATATAGGATTATAAACATATTATAATCAAAATATCATTATTAATTAAATATTAAGAATATCTTTACAATAATGACCCCCATCATTAAAATTTATTTAATATTAACTTCTATAATGTAAAATTCTTAACATATAAATATATATATATATATAGATTAATTATTATTATATACTAATTAATAATTATATTTACTTATTTAAATATGATTTATCTTACAATAAATAATTTATATTATATATATATATATATGTATATTTAATTATAATAAAATATGTCACTTTAGTTCCTATATATCCATATTTAATTGTATGAATAGAATATATTAAATTTAAGTGGTTTATATATATAAGAAATTTATTATTATTATTTATTTCTCTCTATAAAAAGATCCATCTATCTTTATTATTCATATAGGGCAAATAACTTAACATAGCCCATATTGGGTCATAAATATTGCTCTCTTTAGAATAATAAGTCATATATATATATATATAATTATATAATATAAATACCTTATTATAAAACGAGGAAATTCTGAAAAAGTATCCAAAATTCCGAAAAAAAAAAAAGAATTTTTAACATCGAATTTAATTAGTAATTTTCAAGTTATAAAAAAAAAAAAAATTATTAATAAAAATTCATCGTCACCAAAAGCAATTTCATTTTTTTACTTAAGCTTCCATAGATTAAATAAGTTTTAATCTATAATTTTATCCTAAGCCCAAGGAATTTTAAGTTATAGGTATATATTGTTTATATCAAAAT